CATTTACCTATTTATATCACAGATCGTATGGTCGGTCACAAATTGGGAGAATTCGCACCTACTCTCACTTTCGTGAGACACGCGAGAAACGATAATAAATCTCGTCGTTAGTCGTTCTACTAAGTATTCATGTGAAAAGCCTTATCTTAATAGTACTTATCTTAATAGTATTTAGACTTAAGAGTCTTTATCTTATAGTAAGAGTATAGGTATATTTATTTTCTTTTTCTAGTATACTAATAAGACTTATACTTTTCTGACTTATCTTATACTATACTTCACCTAGGCACTTATCATTCATTGGCGGGGGAGAACTTTTATGATAAAGAACAAAAATTCGGATAGAGAAGCAAAAGTTTTAGCTCAACATATATGTATGTCTGTTTTCAAAGCACGAAGAGTAATTGATCAGATTCGCGGACGTTCTTATGAGGAAACACTCATGATACTGGAACTAATGCCTTATTGGGCATCTTATCCAATTTTAAAATTAGTTTATTCTGCAGCAGCAAATGCTAGTCATAATATGGGTTTGAATGAAGCTGATTTATTTATTAGTAAAGCTGAAGTCAATAGAGGTGCTATTGTGAAAAAGTTAAGACCCCGGGCTCGAGGACGTAATTATCTGATAAAAAAAACCACTTGTCATATAAAGATTTTTTTAAAAGAAAAATATAAAATTTAGATTCCTATTTAGAAAAAAATGGATGGAAAAATAATAGAAAAATATGGGACAAAAAATAAATCCACTTGGTTTCAGACTTGGAATAACTCAAAGTCATCATTCTTTTTGGTTCGCAAAACCAAAGAATTTTTCCATGGGTCTACAAGAAGATGAAAGAATACGGAATTGTATTAAGGACTATGTAAAAAAAAATAAGAAAATATCCTCGGGTTTAGAAGGAATTGTCCGTATAGGAATTAAAAAAAGAATAGATTTGATTCAAGTCATAATCTATATTGGATTTCCCAATTTATTAATAGAAGGACGAACACGGGGAGTCGAAGAATTACAGATGAATGTACAAAAAGAGTTTCATTCTGTAAATCGGAGACTCAACATTGCTATCACAAGAATTGAAAAGCCTTATGGACAACCTAATATTCTTGCAGAATATATAGCTTTACAATTAAAAAATAGAGTCTCATTTCGAAAGGCAATGAAAAAAGCTATTGAATTAACTGAACAAACGGGTACAAAAGGAATTCAAGTGCAAATTGCAGGGCGTATCGACGGAAAAGAGATTGCACGTGTCGAATGGATCAGAGAAGGCAGGGTTCCTTTACAAACAATTCGCGCTAAAATTGATCACTGTTCCCATACAATTAGAACTATCTATGGAGTCTTAGGCATCAAAATTTGGATATTTGTAAACCAAGAATAAGAAAATAAGAATAATGGACCTTTCTTTATCTCGCCATTCTGCTCATCGATAGAAAAAATTTAGAAACTCTTTTCTTCTTTTTCTTAATCAAAGAAAAACGAACAATTATAATTATATAAGGTTGAATAAAAATTTGATTTACCCTTTATTTAAATTTAATTTAGATTTTAGTATAATTGCTATGCTCAGTGTGTGACTCGTTAATTTTTTCTTTAGAGTTGAGAATTGAGATTGAAAAAAAAGGCTGACCCCACTATAAACTTAGTAACTATAAAAACTAAAGAAACTCAAAACTAATAACCAACTTATTGCTTCGTATTGTCGAGATCCCAAGAAACAGTCACTATATGACTGAATCAATCATATAGTTGTAGCAACTGAAATTCTTTTCATAAAAAAGAAATCTGATTATGAATTGTGAAAAAAAGGGATGTGGAAAAAAGGAAGGATGATAGAAAGAGAGAATAAAGATCTCAATGATATATGATTCCCGTATGTATGGTTTATGAAGAATTACCCCATAAATAAAGGCAGTGTTATAAAGCATCAACATCAAATAAAAATACAAAATATACAATTACAATAGAATACAAAATATACAAATAAAAAATAGAAAGAAAATAGAAACATAGAAGAAAATATAAGAAATATAATAAAAAAAAAAATGAAATTAAAATAATAATCTAAATAATCTAATCAATATGGATAATATAGTCAGTCTATTATGTATGTAATAAGATAGATAAAGAAATAATAAGATATCAAAGATAGAAAAATAGATAATAGAAATAATAAAAAATAGAGAATAATTGAATTGAGCTTCGGGTTAAAAAAAACTGAGGAGATTGACTCGGAAACAAATAACAGATTTTGTTGAGAGCTCCATTGCAGAGTTCAGGCCTAAGTATTAATAGAGAAGCTATGGGAACGATGGAACCTGTGATTACATAGGATTTTCTTGAAAACGAATCAATCCTAATGATTCATTGGGTAGGATGGCGGAATGAACCAAGAAAAAATGGATTTCTTCTAAATGGTCATGAATTGACCCTACAAATGAAGGAGGAAAGAGTCAATATTCGCCCGCGAAAACTTTCTTTATTTTTATTTAATTTAACAATTTTATTTATTGGATGACTGTTGGCGTGATTCAATAGAGGTAAAGTAAAATACTTTAGAAATTTTGATAAAAGAAAGAAGCATTATATATACAACTACCTATGTAACAAATTCAATATAAAAAAAATTAGTATATTCTTTCTTAGAATGAAATTAGAATGAAATACATAAATACATGTGTATATGTAATATTATTGAATCATTTCATTCGCGAGGAGCTGGATGAGAAGAAACTCTCATGTCCAGCTTTGCAGTAGAGATGGAATTCAGAAATGACCATCAACTATAACCCCAAAAGAACCAGATTTCGTAAACAACATAGAGGTAGAATGAAAGGAATATCTTGCCGAGGCAATCATATTTGTTTTGGCAGATACGCTCTTCAGGCACTTGAACCTGCTTGGATCACAGCTAGACAAATAGAAGCAGGGCGAAGAGCAATGACACGATATGCGCGTCGTGGTGGAAAGATATGGGTACGTATCTTTCCCGACAAACCTGTTACTTTAAGACCTACAGAAACACGTATGGGTTCGGGCAAGGGATCCCCCGAATATTGGGTATCTGTTGTTAAACCGGGTCGAATACTTTATGAAATGAGTGGAGTATCAGAAACTGTAGCCAAAACTGCTATGCAAATAGCTGCATGCAAAATGCCTATACGAACTCAATTTGTTATTTCAGGATAGGTAAACAAAAGTAAAATAAGAAGGAGTATTGAGAATGAAAAAACAACCACGGATTTCTTTATCTCTGGACAGACAATATTTCTTTTTTCCATTATCCCTTGCATTGAAATAAGAGATTAAAATAAAAATGATATGATTCAACCTCAGACCCTTTTGAATGTAGCGGATAACAGTGGAGCTCAAGAATTAATGTGTATTCGAATCATAGGAACTGGTAATCACCGATATGCTCATATTGGCGATGTTATTGTTGCTGTAATCAAAGAAGCAGTGCCCAACATGCCTATAGAAAGATCAGAAATAATTAGAGCTGTGATTGTACGCACGTGTAAAGAACTCAAACGTGATAATGGCATGATAATACGATATGATGACAATGCAGCGGTTATCATTGATCAAGAAGGAAATCCAAAGGGAACTCGAATTTTTGGTGCGATTGCTCGAGAATTGCGACAATTAAATTTTACTAAAATAGTTTCATTAGCACCCGAAGTCTTATAGATGAAAAATAGGATATATCCTATACTATATATATATAGATTATATATATAGAATATAGAATCTATTCTATATCTATAATCTATCATATGGAATATTTATAATATTCAAATATCTGAAAGAAATCCGATTAATAGACATAGATAGAATAGATTGTGTCTCATGCATATACTTTAAATTTCTAATAATTTTTTATAATTTAAGAATTTCAAAAAAAAAATTCAATAAAAAATAAAACAAAAAAGAAGCATGTTGATTATATCAAAATTAGGAGGCACCAATAACTATAGTTCGTCATGGGTAGGGACATTATTGCCGATATATTAACTTCTATAAGAAATGCTGACATAGATCAAAAGGGAAGAGTTCAAATAGTATCTACTAATATCACTAAAAACATTGTGAAAATACTTTTACGAGAAGGTTTTATTGAAAATGTTCGAAAACATCAAGAAAGTCAAAAAAAATTCTTGGTTTTAACCTTACGACATAGAAAGACTAGGAAAGGGAATAAAATAATTTTAAAGCGTATCAGCCGACCCGGTCTACGAATCTATTCCAACTATCAACGAATTCCTAAGATTTTAGGCGGAATGGGAATTGTAATTCTTTCTACTTCTCGAGGTATAATGACAGATCGAGAAGCTCGACTAGAAAAAATTGGAGGAGAAATTTTGTGTTATATATGGTGATTCTCCTGAATACCCTAATTTTCTCTCGAACTTACTATTTGTAAAATAGAGAGGAGAAGTGAATTATAGAACTCTTCCTCTATTAGTTGATACTTAAAGGGGGTTCCCTGGAATGAAAGAACAAAAATTAATTCATGAGGGTTTAATTACTGAATCACTTCCCAACGGTATGTTCCGAGTTCAGTTAGATAATGAAGATCTAATTCTAGGTTATATTTCAGGAAGAATCCGGCGCAGTTTTATACGTATACTACCCGGAGATAGAGTCAAAATTGAAATGAGTCGTTATGATTCAACCAGGGGACGTATAATTTATAGACTTCGCAAAAAAGATTCGAACGATTAGATCATTCTTTTAAACATCCTTTTCGTAGGGATATAATTCGAAGTTCAAAAATGCAATAAACTGATTTTTTTTTCAAAAAAAAAAATAGATTCAGAATGAAAGTAAGGAATAATAAATATGAAAATAAGGGCTTCTGTTCGTAAAATTTGTGAAAAATGTCGCTTGATTCGTAGGCGGGGACGAATTAGAGTCATTTGTTCCAATCCGAGACATAAACAGAGACAGGGGTAATCCTTCTCAAGTTTTAAATCAAGAACTTTTTAAAAGAAAAACTCATGTACATGTAACATGTACATGTAAAAAGAATTTGTTTTCATATGAAATGGATATTCCTTTATCTGTATCTTTATGTAGATTTCTGATTCTTCTTTCTTTTTATTTTATTCTTATGAATATGATCTAATAAAATATGACAAAACCTATATCAAAAATTGGTTTACGTAAGAATGCACGTATTGGTTCAAATAAGAGTGAACGTAGAATACCAAAAGGAGTTATTCATGTTCAAGCAAGTTTCAACAATACTATTGTAACTGTTACAGACGTACGAGGTCGGGTGGTTTCTTGGGCTTCCGCAGGTACTTCTGGATTCAGAGGTACAAGAAAGGGAACACCCTATGCTGCTCAAGCCGCGGCATTTAATGCTATTCGTACATTAGTTGATCAGGGTATGCAACGAGCAGAAGTTATGATAAAGGGTCCAGGTCTCGGAAGAGATGCGGCATTACGAGCCATTCGTAGAAATGGGATGCTATTAAGTTTCGTACGTGATGTAACACCCATGCCGCATAATGGATGTCGCCCCCCTAAAAAAAGACGTGTGTAGAAATAAGAATTCAAGAGATTCCAAGAGAAATAAATGATTCAATGATCTAATCCAATAATCATAAATAAAAGAAAAATAAGAGTATGGTTCGAGAAGAAGTAGCAGGATCCACTCGAACACTACAGTGGAAATGTGTTGAATCAAGAGTAGACAGCAAGCGTCTTTATTATGGTCGTTTCGTTTTGTCCCCGCTTATGAAAGGTCAAGCCGATACCATAGGTATTGCCATGCGAAGGGCTTTACTTGGAGAAATAGAAGGAACATGTATCACACGTGCAACATCTGAAAATGTGCTGCATGAATATTCTACAATAGCAGGTATTGAAGAATCAGTACATGAGATTTTAATAAATTTGAAAGAGATTGTATTGAGAAGTAATCTCTATGGAGTTAGGGACGCATCCATTTGCGTCAGGGGTCCAAAATACATAACAGCTCAAGATATCATCTCACCACCTTCTGTAGAAATAGTTGATACGACACAGCATATAGCTAACCTGACAGAACCAATTGATTTGTATATTGAATTACAAATCAAGAGAGATCGCGGATATCATATGAAATCCACAAACGACTCTCACGATGGAAGTTATCCTATAGATATTGTATCTATGCCTGTTCGAAATGCGAATCATAGTATTCATTCTTATGGGAATGGGGATGAAAAACAAGAGATACTCTTTCTAGAAATATGGACGAATGGAAGTTTAACTCCTAAAGAAGCACTTTATGAGGCTTCTCGTAATTTGATTGATTTATTGATTCCTTTTCTACATGCAGAGGAAGAGGGCATGAATTTCGAGGAAAATGAAAACAGATGGAATCTGCCCCTTTTTTCCTTTCAAGACAGATTCACTAATCTCAAGAAAAACAAAAAAGAAATTCCATTGACATGTATTTTTATTGACCAATCAGAATTGTCTTCCAGGACCTATAATTGTCTCAAAAGGTCCAATATACATACATTATTGGACCTTTTGAGTAACAGTCAAGAAGATCTTATGAAAATAAAATATTTTCGAATAGAAGATGTAAAACAGATATTGGGCACTCTACAGAAGCATTTTGCAATCAATTTACCTAAGAAAAAGTTTTCATTTTAAATCCATTGGAATTTTTTCTTTTTTTAGTTTTTAGAAATAAATTTAGAAATAAATAAAGAATAGAATAAGTTTTTAATCTCCGACACGGTCCATATATTTGCAGAATAGATCATAATAAGATTGATGTATCTAGGGAAGATCCAGAAGGGGATCTTCCTTAGATACCTATGTCGTGGTATTTCACGGTTTAATCAATTTGAAAAAGACCTAAAGTTAGGGATTTCTCAATAGGTAAAGTTGCTCCAATACCTAACCAAAGAGCTACTGCGGTACCGATCAAAAAGACTGTTGTAGCTACTGGACGACGAAATGGATTTTGGAATTTATTGACATTCTCTAAAAAAGGTACTGTCAATAATCCTATTGGTACTGAAACCATTAAAAGAACACCCAATAACTTATTGGGTACTGTGCGAAGTATTTGAAATACGGGAAAGAAGTACCATTCGGGTAATATTTCCAACGGAGTTGCAAACGGATCCGCTGGTTCACCGATCATTGACGGCTCTAGAACTGCTAAACCCACATTACATGCAATAGTGCCTAGAATTACTACTGGAAAAATATATAAAAGATCATTGGGCCATGCAGGTTCTCCATAATAATTATGTCCCATCCCTTTAGCCAATTTAGCTCTTAATACAGGATCATTCAAATCAGGTTTCTTTGTTATTTGGATAGGTGAATTCTTGTGGATCCATCCCCCAAAGGAACCGGACATGATAATTTTTTATCATCCGGCTCGAGCAAGAATCAAAAGAATCACAGAAATAGATCCATAGAACATAAATAGGTCCATAGAAGATCTATATTTCATATATATCTACATATATAATGTAGAATGACTCTATGTAAGAAAAGATTTATAAAATTCCATTTCCCCGAGTTTCAACGATTCATTATTAATTGCAAAGAATTCAGTTCTGGCAACAAGGAAATGCTCAATATCCAAGTAGGCTTACAAATTTGATCATGATCAAGTGCTTTTTGGATTGTCTCATGTCTTTTGGTTGGTATTTATCCCCACAACATCTCGATTGTATTACATATTACATACAAAAATACAAAATTTTTACTTGTTACTAATAAAGTCTAGCCCCTGTTCTTCTTTAGATCCCCTATTTAACTCCAATAGTATCATAGATTCAGGGTCGATGCAGAGGAAATGAATGCATCTACATACTATAAAAAACTTACTAAGATTACTATCAAATTAATACGAAATATTAATACTATAAATTAATTATAAGAAAATTACTAAAAAAAAAAAGAAAAATCAAAAAAAGTGGAATAAATAGAACATTGGATCATTCTAGTCTAGGGATCTTACGGAGCCTGTTCATGCATGACATGATTCGGGTATGATCATAGAAAATATTCTCCTCAAGTGAACCGGCCTATCCTATGCTACATATAAGGGACTGACGTGATGGTTGGATGCGGAGACACGTTAGGTTGTGAATTCCAACGTGGCGGATAAAATCATATATCTGCATGGACCAATCAATAGTTCAAGTCACACACTCCCATAATCCATCCTCTTTTAGAAAAATATACTTCAACTATTTGATTCGTATCAAATAAACAATACTTCAGAGTTGAATAGAAGTATCCAAATAACATGCCTTATTTTTAAATAATCCATATTTGTAGCAATGAAAGACTCTTGTTCCTCCCCGATATGATAAATTACAAATATCTATGATCTGCCTTCTCTATAAAGGACCCGAAATACCTTGCTTACGTATCATTGGAAAGTGCATTAACATAAATACGGCAGTAAGAAGAGGCAATACAAAAGTATGTAAACTATAAAAACGAGTCAAAGTAGACTGGCCCACACTAGCACTTCCACGTAATAATTCTACCAAGGGTGATCCTATTATAGGAATAGCTTCAGGCACGCCTGTTACAATTTTTACTGCCCAATAGCCAATTTGGTCCCGAGGTAAGGAATAACCAGTTACGCCAAAAGATGCGGTCAATACAGCGAGAACCACCCCTGTAACCCAAGTTAATTCGCGGGGTTTTTTAAAACCACCTGTAAGATACACACGAAATACGTGCAAGATCATCATTAGAACCATCATACTTGCTGACCATCGATGAACTGATCGAATTAACCAACCAAAGTTGGCCTCAGTCATTATGTATTGAACAGAGGAAAAAGCCTCTGTAACAGTTGGACGATAGTAAAAGGTCATAGCAAAACCCGTAGCTACTTGTACTAAAAAACAAGTAAGCGTAACCCCCCCTAGACAATAAAATATGTTGACATGAGGAGGAACATATTTACTAGTTATATCATCTGCAATCGCTTGAATCTCGAGACGTTCCTCGAACCAATCATATACTTTATTGAGATAGGTAACCCAAGAAAGACTCCCCCTCTGAGAGCCGTATATGAGAATTTCATCTCGTACGGCTCAAACCGAAACACACAAATACTGGGTTCAACGGATATGGAATAGAGAGTTTCAAACTTCTTGTGGCTTAGCCGCTTGACTCGATTTGACCCAAAGATACGAAGTAAGAAAAATCCGGAATCTCTTCTTTGTGATGATAATGCTAAGAAATAAAATCTCAAGTTGGCTCATCCATCTTTCTTTATGTTAATCGTGACAGGCCTCTTGAATCTTCTCTTCCCTATTTTTTTTTTTGTTTGTTTGATAGGAATTCTCTTGTTGAGACCCTATGAATCAATTGAAACCTCAGATTCATACTAGAACCACGATGATTTAAGAAAGACAAAACTAAACTCAAAGGTTTTCTGAGTAAAAACCATTTGATCATCACTTCTTCAATGAATGTAATAACTCAACAAAATATAGAGAAAGAGGTTTATTTTGGTCAAAAGAAGTATGAAAGAAAAAATTGTTTTATTTATAAAAGACCTATTTCCATTTTTTTTTAATCCGGTTGCGAGGTCTGAATAATAGGTATGAATCATAGTTCAAATATTTCTTTTCTTGATCTATTCTATATAGTCCGTGCTTCAGAGACTATAATAAATATCTGACGAGGTAGAATCATCTTGATAGAGATGACAGGTCCATTCTCTGTATTATCAATAGGATCAATTATAACAAGTCACACGCTCATATTCCGGAAATGAAATATCGAAACAAATAAATTTCACGATCGAACTACCAGAATGAAATCCAAGTCTTAGGTAATATTAAGTTGAAGTATTAAGTATTTTAAGCATTAAGTAAGTATAAGTAAAATACTATTTTTTTATTGAAAAACTAGGACTTCCTAGTTTTTATGAACTAATTCATTGAAATTCCATCCAGTAAAACAGATGAATTATAAATTTCTAAAATAATAGATAGAAATATTGCAAATAGAGCCATTGCAACTCCCATAAGTGGTGTAGTCCCCCACCCTGGAGCTACTTTTCCATATTCCGAATTCAATGGTTTCAATAAACTCCCTACGCCAGTGCGTCTTGGCCCAGATCTAGAACTACTCTCAACGGTTTTTGTAGCCATAAATCCTCTTTCATCATGGGTTGAAATCTGTTGACTTTGTATACCATTCCGTTGTAGTTGTAAATAAACGACATTATCGTGATCCTTTGTGATCTTGAAATTATCGAAAAAATGGAAACAGCAACCCTAGTCGCCATCTCCATATCCGGGTTACTTGTAAGCTTTACTGGGTATGCCTTATATACCGCTTTTGGGCAACCCTCTCAAAAATTAAGAGATCCCTTCGAAGAACATGGGGACTAGTTGAAGTAATGAGCCCCCTATTCATATTGGGGCTCATTACTTCAATGGAAATAATGAAAAATCATTTCATTTTTTTAGTTGGAACTTTAGGTGGTTCTCGAAAAAAGATAGCGAAAAAAATTATCCCTAAAGTTGAAACTAAGAGGAATGTATAAACCAATGCTTCCATAGATTTGATCGTGGTTTACAATTATAGCTTCCACACCTATTCATTTTGGATCATTTACTAAAGAAATTCTCAATTGAGATTTACAATTTCTTATTACTATTACTAACTATTACTATTATGACTATATATATAGTCATATCTTATTAATTCTATTTCTTCTATATTTATATTGTATTATTTTTATTCTATTTCTTTCTAATTTTTTTTCTATATTATTCTAATAGTCTAATAAAATATCTTATTTTATTTATATCTATTTATATTATCTATTTATACATAAAAATAATAAAAATATAGAAAGAAAATAGAAAATAAATAGATATTTATCTAATTTCTATATTAGTATTGGTATATTAGATTAATAATTAGATTAATATATTAGGAAATATTGAATATGAAATGAAATAGATAATAGATTCAATTAATATAGAAAAGAGAAATTCTAGCTTAATTATAGAAATTAACAAATTATAAATACTAAATAGCTAAATACTATATATAAATATAATAGAAAAATATAATAGAAATCTAAATTTATTAGAAATCTAAATTTATATACTCTAAATACCAGAATAAAATAAAAAAAAAATAGAGGCAAAAGATGGCAAAGGAATTTTGTATCAGACTACTTGTTTCCTTGTGGTTGGATCTCCAAGTTTTTGGAATGCTCCAAATTCCACTTGAGCATCCAAATCTGGATCAATACCGGCAAAAACATCTCTGAACAAGGTTCTGGCGCCGTGCCAAATGTGTCCGAAAAAGAAGAGCAAAGCAAACGTAGCATGCCCAAAAGTGAACCAACCCCTTGGACTGCTACGAAAAACACCATCGGATTTCAAAGTAGCCCGGTCTAATTCAAAAATTTCACCTAATTGGGCACGTCTAGCATATTTTTTTACAGTAGCAGGATCACTATAAATGACTCCATTGAGTTCGCCACCATAGAATTCAACAGTTACCCCTACTTGTTCAACACTATACTTGGATTCTGCCCTTCTAAAAGGAACATCGGCCCTCACAATTCCGTCTCCATCTACCAAAACTACCGGAAATGTTTCAAAAAAGGTAGGCATACGACGTACAAAGAGTTCGCGCCCTTCTTTATCTCTAAATATGGGGTGCCCTAACCACCCAACAGCTATTCCATCCCCGTTATCCATTGAGCCTGCTCTGAATAATCCTCCTTTCGCCGGATTATTACCAATGTAATCGTAAAAAGCTAATTTTTCGGGAATTTTAGACCAAGCTTCCGACAAGCTCAGATTTTCGGCTAGTCCGGCCCCAACTCTTCGATATATTTCTTGCTGGAAGTACCCCTGATCCCACTGATAACGAGTGGGGCCAAATAATTCGATTGGGGTAGTTGCTGAACCATACCACATAGTTCCAGCAACAACGAAAGCTGCAAAAAAAACAGCAGCAATACTACTGGAAAGCACAGTTTCAATATTACCCATGCGTAATCCTTTGTATAGACGTTGAGGCGGACGGACACTAAGATGAAATAGACCCGCTAATATGCCCAATGTACCCGCTGCAATATGATGAGAAGCTATTCCCCCCGGAACAAAAGGATCAAAACCTTCCGCACCCCACGCTGGATTTACAGATTGTACTTTTCCGGTTAGTCCATAAGGATCAGACACCCATATTCCAGGACCATATAAGCCTGTTACATGAAATGCACCAAAGCCAAAGCAAGCGACTCCTGAAAGAAATAAATGAATTCCAAAGATCTTGGGCAAATCTAAAGAAGGTTTTCCCGTACGTTCATCACAGAATATTTCTAGGTCCCAATACACCCAATGCCAGATAGCTGCCAAGAAGCACAAGCCAGAAAACAAAATATGTGCCCCTGCCACGCCTTCATAACTCCAAATGCCCGGATTCGTTATAGTTCCTCCCGAGATACTCCAACCTCCCCACGAATTGGTTATTCCTAAACGAGTCATGAAGGGTATAACGAACATGCCTTGTCTCCACATTGGATCAAGAACAGGGTCAGAGGGATCAAAAACTGCTAATTCATATAGAGTCATCGAGCCGGCCCAACCAGAAACTAGAGCTGTATGCATTATATGTACAGAAAGTAATCGACCGGGATCATTCAATACAACAGTATGAACACGATACCAAGGCAAACCCATGTAAATACCCCTTTCTGAAAAAGAAATAGACATTATGTAACTTTATCGCATTGGAAAAGACTAGACCGTGTATTTCACCTGTTCGGTAGATTTTGTATAGGAAAAGATTTATATTTATTTGTATTCCCTTCTTTTCTTTTTAATGAAATAGAAAGAGAAGGGAACAATTCTATTTATTTCTATTTAGAAGAACAAAGAGAAACAGATCTTATTCTATACCCGATAAGTACCAATACGCAATGGGACGATTTTGAGGGAAAAAGAATGCATAGATACTTTTTATAATTCGAAATCATTCGAACAATCGGCTGATCTGATCGATTCCGTTCGTTACAATTTTTCTTTATTCATTCTGTCTTCCTCTATGAACCTTCCAGTCCTATATTCCTATATATAAAGTATATATCTATATACTAATATTCTAAATTAGAATCTATATACTTAATATATACTCTAAATACTCTAATTCTATCTAGATAATAATATATCTATCTAATAATATTAAGTTCTATTTTCTATAATATATAATATATAGAATAGAAAATTCTAATATAGAATAGAATATAGAAAAGAAAGAGAAAAAATGATGAAGACAATAAAACCCATTGTTACGTTTCCATATTAAAGTAAAGTATAGTACTTCATTTTTTTTATCTTAATGCCCATTGGTGTTCCAAAAGTACCTTTTCGGAATCCTGGAGAGGAAGATGCAGCTTGGGTTGACGTATAGTGCGACTTGTCAGACATATGGATCATATGGTATTTCCCCGTTATCTCCCCCGATCGAGTATTCTCTATTTCGCCCAATCCAATAAATAGATATTCAATCTTGTATTGATTGAACAATCAATAATTTGGAGCGTGAAGCACAAAGATTCCTATTGGGGATGAATATTATCAATTAAAATAATTGATGGTTTACTTGGACTGATAAAGTATCCAGGCTCCGTTCAGAGAATACCAAATTGGAAATGGTAAGAGTAAAAGTAATAGAATGGGAGTGTAAATGTAGTAATATAAATAAGAAATATTAAATAGAAATAGAAAAAAAAAATATAAAAAATATAATAATATTAGATAATTAAATAAGAAATATTAAATAAAGAATATAAAAATAAAATATAAATTTCATTAAAGTATTATAAATTTCATTAAAGTATTAATAAATTATGAAATTCATTAATAATTAAATAGAATATAATAGAACTTACTATAATAGACTATAATAGAATATTCTAATATAATCTATTATGTAGAATATATGATGATTGCACGATTACCAAGGGATAATATAAAACTGCCTACCAATAGAGTAGTATTATTAATACATCGAATATTTTGGGGAAAGTTATGAAACAATTGAAAAAAAAAGAAGTGGTACTGGAATCATTTGACCTATATGCGCAAATGGAATTCGGGCAAATCTTCCCCCGGAGTAGAACAAGAACCTAAAAGAATTGAAAGGGTCCATTCAGGAACAAGAAAATTACATCGTAATTTGAATTTCGATGAAACAATACATCAATGAGAAGTTAGTTCAATAAGTTCATAAAATTCTTTTTTATATTCTACATTATAGAATATAGGGAAGGAGGGCAAAACTCATGTTAAAAAAAAAAGAAATAGGACTGGAATCAATACATTGATTTTTTTTTCGCAATTCTTTCGAACCGTATGCATCCAAAGGTGCACGTACGGTTCCTCAGGGATACAATTTTTCCCTAATCAACCGACTTCATCGAGAAAGATTACTTTTTTTAGGACAAGAGGTTGATAGCGAGATCTCGAATCAACTTGTTGGTCTCATGGTATACCTCAGCATAGAGGATGATACTAGGGATCTTTATTTGTTTATAAATTCTCCAGGCGGATGGGTAATACCAGGAATAGCCATTTATGATACTATGCAATTTGTGTCACCGGATGTACATACAGTATGTATGGGATTAGCCGCTTCAATGGGATCTTTCATTCTGGTTGGAGGAGAAATTACCAAACGTCTAGCATTCCCTCACGCTTGGCGCCAATGAGTTTTTTTTATTTGAGAAAAAAATACTATGCCTTCGCTGTATCGAATATGAATCAAATAAAGAATAAGTAATAATAGCATGGCACTTCGAGTTCGATATGAACAAACCATTAGTGTTTTTTTTCTAACATGAGATTTTGTATCGAGATAGTAGTATGAAAGAAGGGTTATTCCCAAGTTGATTTTATGTGTCAAGCAAGAGTCAATTTCAGCGTCACAAACCATTATTCTTCCACACCAGAAGTATCTTTCTTATTTTTATGTTATGATAAGAAAGAGTCAAAAAAATGGAAAAAATAATTTTCTCCTTCTTGGATCATATCAAAAAGAAACTTTGGGATTGCTAAACCACAGACGAGATAAATAGATAAACATATAAAGCAACAGAACCATCATAGTATCTTTTTTACTACTACGAAAGGAAGGGTGGTAAATGGATCATTTAACGATTTGGATCAGATGGGTTCTTTTTCTTCTTTTCGATAGAATTTCTTCTATCGAAAAAATAAATTCCATTGCAGAGCCGTATGCAATGTACAAAAAATGCCCGTACGGTTGTTTAATTCTTTTTATTGTTATTTTGATTATCCCTTACTTTAACCCAATCGTGCGATATATAGATAAAAGAACCATTCATGATGTTATATCAATATCATCAGGGTTATGATTCACCAACCTGCTAGTTCTTTTTACGAGGCACAAGCAGGGGATTTTATTCTGGAAGCAGAAGAACTATTGAAGCTTCGCGAAACTCTCACAAAAGTTTATGTACAAAGAACGGGCAACCCTTTATGGGTTATATCCGAAGATATGGAAAGGGATGTTTTTATGTCAGCAACAGAAGCCCAAGCTTATGGCATCGTTGATCTTGTAGCGATCGAAAATCAAAATACTAGGGATTCCATATAAATATAAGAATTCCGTTTCAAAATTTGAAATTTCCGTGTGAATAGAAATCATTCATAATCATCAACCATCAGGTTAAGATCGATCTAAGCCAACCCGCTCTATTCTATCTAGAATGAGATTCTATAGACACGCCATGCCAACCATTAAACAACTTATTAGAAACGCAAGACAGCCAATAAGAAATGTCACGAAATCTCCCGCTCTTCGAGGATGTCCTCAGCGTCGAGGAACATGTACTAGGGTGTATGTGCGACTCGTTCAGTTCAGATCATGATGAGTTTGAAGAAATGCAAAAGTATCAACGACCACTATCAATGAATTAGGATAGATAGAGTGGAAGACGGCCATTTAATTTACTAGTATCTAAAAATGAAGATCTATCATCTACCTAATTATGTTATGAATTTATGGTTTCTATTGGTGCAAATCCAATCACTCCGTTTGAGATGAGAAGTAATTCTCCATTGGTAACAAATAGTTATCCATTAAGCGGAGGAAAAAGGTTATGCTCCTATTCCTTTTCTTGAAAAAACGGACTAACAAGGTCAGCTACCTAGCCAACTTTCAGAATTAAATGCCGTCACTGTATGGATAGCTTTTTTTGTGAAAAGGACTATTACTTTCTAATTAGAATTGAAAAAAGAATTCTAATTGAAAAATGGATGGGTAGAGCCAAAGAGTGTGAACTATACAAGTTCACAATAAAATTTGATGAAATGAAAGAAGAGGCTCCGGTGTATAGAGAGGACCTCACCGTTTCAGAAGTTGCCATAGAAACGAGGAAACCCACTATTCTTTTTTATTTATTTATTTAGTAGCAGTCGAATTTCTTATTTACAGGCGAGATACTTCGAAGAAAGAAAAAATAGTGGTCGGGAAGGTCATAGTCGCAAAAGCCATTGGAATTTATATTTTATATATTGGAAGAATCCGCTTTGTTATTAATTGACCGGAAGAAAAGGATGACTGAAAGAAGAGAAATCAATTAGTTATTCAAGAAAGTTTCATTTGATTCAATGACCAGAGTTAAACGAGGATATACAGCTCGGAGACGTCGAAAAAAGATTCGTTTATTTGCATCAACCTTTATAGGGGCTCATTCAAGACTTACTCGAACAACTATTCAACAAAGAATGAGAGCTTTGGTTTCCTCTCATCGAGATAGGAGCAGGAAAAAGAGAGATTTTCGTCGTTTGTGGATCACTCGGATAAATGCGGTAACTCGTGAGGATAGGCTATTCTATAGTTATAGCCTATTCATCAACAATCTGTACAAGAGACAATTGCTTCTGAATCGTAAAATACTTGCGCAAATAGCCCTATCAAATAAGAATTGTTTTGATATTATTTCAAATAAAATCATCAATCAGAAATAAAAAAAAAATACAAATCAAATAAAGGAATAAAAGAATCTTAATAGAATCTATTATACATGAAACAAGAATGATTGAAAAGGGATTTCCCGGAGAAAGGACTCCGGGAAGATAGAATAAAAAGAAATGAAGATTTGAGTAGTAAGAATAAACGAACATTTTTCAAGAAAAAAAGATTTCTTCCCCATTTTTCCTTTTTTATAATACAAGAATCAAATCTGGATTCTAGTTTTTTCGAGCAAAAATTAATATAAGCTTGAGTCCTCAATTGGAGTTTTGAGGAGTATATCTATTTATTTTTGGTTCTAGGACCAGTAGTTCTAGGGATCGACTCCACTCTCTCCAATTGTTTCTCATTATTACGAAAAGGTAACAAAGATAAAATACGAGCTTGTTTTATAGCAATAGTAATTAATCGTTGTTGTTTCAAGGTCAACCTATTCGTCCGTCTAGATAAGATTTTTCCTTGTTCACTAAGAAATCGACTAATTAAACTCATGTTTCTATAATCGATTCGATCCCCCGATCCAATTGGGGGTAAACGCCTACGAAAAGATCGCTTGGATTTACGAAAAGGTTGTTTGGATTTATCCATGGTTTACTTATTCCTTGTTTGTTTATTCCTTCTATATAAAAGAATCCATAAAATAGAATTCTATTTTTTTTCTTATTTATTTAAGATTCGACCAAAATCGGATTTGGTTTGTATTATATATGTTAAGATGTAAAGTTCTTACTCTTCCCGCTACTTGTAAAAATCACACACACATTCCGTTCCACCTATTTCTTTATTTCCCCATGAATCGTATACTTTTGACAATAGCGACAAAATTTTCTAAATTCTAGTCGATTGGGTGTATTGTGTCGATTCTTTTGAGTAATATATCTAGAAATGCCCGGCGATTCTTTATTGACACCCTTTCGAACACAACAGGTACATTCCAAAATCACTATAATTCTGATATCTTTACCCTTGGCCATGAACCTCCTTTTCATTTTGGATCGACTTCACTTTAGAACTCTCTTCATTTTCTTTTTGATCCGAACCAAATAAAAAAAAATCTATATTCTATATCTAGACTATATTAATAAAAGTTACTAACTAGAAATGGAATTTGTAAATATTTTCTTTTTCAAATTATTGGAATTCGAATAACTTCGGAGTACTATAATTTAAAATAGAATTACTATGAATAACTAGAACTAGAAAGAAAAAGAGTCATATTCATTAATAGAAGAATATTAAGAATATCGTAATAATTAATTAATACAATTTTTTCTAACTATGAATTATTCCTATCCTAATCTCATTATTTTATTCTTTCTATGTTAAAATTTCGTCGCCCCTAGACTGGATCCACATTTCCATTTCTTTTCCAAAAAATCCTATCGTAGATTCACTGTATTTTGACTGAGGTTCGATACACTCTTTCTCTTTCTTTTTTTTTAGGATAGGAAAGAAAAAGGAAGCAAAATTGGAGCCATGTTACGTAGAATTGTATCTCAAATCTTCTTCATTTCTTCACAGATCAATACAAGAATTCAATCAAGATGAAAAAAAGGGGAATGACAAGGCATCCGGAAATAAACGATTAATTTCTATCAATAGACCTGCTAAAGACCCAAACCATAGAGTGGTTAGCACAGGTGCCGTTGAGAGATATGTTTTTATATCTCGCATTGAAAATCCTCCTTCTTCTTTTATTTTCTATTTTTTTCTTATTTATTTTAATTCTTTATTTGTATTGTATATTGTAATACATATATAGTCCTAGTTCGATATTCTAATACATAGATCATAGATAACCCGATATTTTAGTTCAAGATCATTTGTTTTTGCTTGAAATAAAATTAGAATTAGGAATTACTAACTAAAATGCATATGTATAATGACCCAGCAGATTCAATTTTTCCGCTCCCTAAAAAAATGACAAGAACATTTTCTACCTATCTATATAGGTAGAGCAAAAAAGAAGGATGTGGAAAACAAGACATGTATTTTATACAATGACACTGTACAACAATTTTTAAAAGGGATGTAGCGCAGCTTGGTAGCGCGTTTGTTTTGGGTACAAAATGTCACAGGTTCAAATCCTGTCATCCCTACCTATTCTTTCTCCTATGGACAGTTACGAGGGATTCCTTGAGTAAGATCGGGAAATTTTGTACATAATCTTTCGTTTGTACATACTATATGTACATGTACACAAGACCCCTCGGGGGTAAAAAAATCCTTTTCTTTACACTTTACAATTGTATCTACTGTTATAGGATATAAGAAAGCGCTCTTAGTTCAGTTCGGTAGAACGCGGGTCTCCAAAACCCGATGTCGTAGGTTCAAATCCTACAGAGCGTGATTCCGTTTATGTTATGTCGAATTACAATGAAATAACTTAACAAAACAAAGTCTAATTGCAACTTAAATTTGACCTCCTCCTTGTAGGAGGTCAATCAAAAAAAGAAATGTTACTCAATCAAAGGTCCAACTGATCACCGCGCCTGTATTGTAAATATGCAGTTACAAATAATCCTGTTAAAGTAATAGGAATTAGACCTAAGACGATTCCAAATAGAAAAACTTCAATCATTTTGATTTGTTTTAGGGAATAAAAAGATAGGTAAGATCTATCCCTAAATATTAATCTGAATTATCCGTGAATCTCAATGACCGGGAATTCGCAATTGAGAACCATAGAATAACTGAAATAAAATATTCTGGGAGGTTTTGATTTTGATTTTTGTAAATTGTTTATTGAATTTCATTCATTTCAAATAAGTCGTATCTTGTTCAAACCAATAAATATAGCTGAGGTTATAGTTGAAGCAGCCAGTAAAAAACCAAAATAACTAGTTAGAATAGGCATGAAAGAGCTAAATTAGATATGTTCTTTTAATACATATATGAATAAAACATTTACCTAAGTCTCAATCCAGATACGACGGTAATAAAAACTAATTTAAAGAATTCGTTTAGTTTC